TACCTTATATTACCTTATTATTTAATGTTTAATATATATTTTATGCTTAAAATATTATTCAAAACAATAAATAATTAAGGGGGGGGGGGGAGACGACTAAAGGGGGAGAACGGGTAAGTATATATAATTCTGCTTAAGCAGAATAGAAGAGAGGGTAAATAAAGTATAAAAATAAAAAATAATATAGTAAGAATAAGAGAGCATATATTAAAAATATAAGAGCATACATAAAGACTAAGAGAGCGTATATGAAAATTAAAAAATAGATCATGTATAATATATAAATTATATAGAATATTGTACAAAAAAGTATATATATATATATATAAAAAAGAATATATATATAAAAAAGAATATATAAAAAAAGAATATATATATATAAAGAATATATATTATAAAAGTGTTCGTGCTAGTTGATAAGAGCGCGGTTAAATATTTTTAAGTTAGCACTTTATAAAAAGTTTTTGGGGACTGAAATGTGAGTTAAAGAGGCTTGAATTTTTTGAAAAAAAGATGTTTTTGATTTTGAGGAAGTAAAAGGTTAAAAGGGGGGTTTTGGGGGACTCGGAGGAGTAAGGGGGTTAAATTTTAAGAAGAGATTGCTACGTGTTTGTAAGGTTGATTTTAAAACGGGAATGCTATTAAAAGTCTGTTTGCATGAAAGATCGAGTAGAAATAATATTTCTACTCTAAATCCTTTGTATATTAAGATATATTATAGCTGAAGTTTGACTGTCTATTAAAAAATAGACATTGTTATTTGTTTTTAGCAGTATTAAAACATTAGTCCTTGAATGAAAAAGAAGAGTCGAATAAAGAAAGATAAAGGTGGAATCATAAGTAGATAAGAAATATATCACAAAGACGCGAAGCGAAGTAAGGTGTAGTCTCTTAAAATGTTCTAGGTGTGGAAACTAGTATGTTCTCGGGGCTCGCACCGCGGACTGCGGGGGAAAGAGTTAAAGAGGCTTGAATTTTTTGAAAAAAAGATGTTTTTGATTTTGAGGAAGTAAAAGGTTAAAAGGGGGGTTTTGGGGGACTCGGAGGAGTAAGGGGGTTAAATTTTAAGAAGAGATTGCTACGTGTTTGTAAGGTTGATTTTAAAACGGGAATGCTATTAAAAGTCTGTTTGCATGAAAGATCGAGTAGAAATAATATTTCTACTCTAAATCCTTTGTATATTAAGATATATTATAGCTGAAGTTTGACTGTCTATTAAAAAATAGACATTGTTATTTGTTTTTAGCAGTATTAAAACATTAGTCCTTGAATGAAAAAGAAGAGTCGAATAAAGAAAGATAAAGGTGGAATCATAAGTAGATAAGAAATATATCACAAAGACGCGAAGCGAAGTAAGGTGTAGTCTCTTAAAATGTTCTAGGTGTGGAAACTAGTATGTTCTCGGGGCTCGCACCGCGGACTGCGGGGGAAATGTGCAACGAGTTAGAGTATGATTATAATCTCCAATAATTGGGGGCTGCGACGGGAGAAGCAGCGTACGGAGCTATAAACTAAACGCTAAAAAAGAAACCTATAACCTAAAATTGTAAGTGGATAAAATTTTGAAATATCGGATACCTGAACCCCCGGGGGGGGTTATAGGGGGGGGCCGAATGGTCTTTTTGGACCTTTATTTTTAAAATAAAAGTTTTAATTGATAATCGGTTAAGAAAAAGTGAGGGTTAATTTACAGGGAATTATAAAATATATAAAGTATAAAAATAAAAAAGAATATATATATAAAAAAGAATATATATATAAAAAAGAATATATATAAAAAAGAATATATATATAAAAAAGAATATATATATAAAAAAGAATATATATATAAAAAAGAATATATATATAAAAAAGAATATATATATAAAAAAGAATATATATATAAAAAAGAATATATAAAATATTTTGGGTTGGCTTGGAAGCATGGCAGAGTAATTTTTTACCCATGTTTTAAACATAAAGTTTTGTTTAAACAACATTTTAATGTTGAAAGTAGTAGTGTTAATATATATGTCCTAGAAAAAGAAAGGGATCGAATGAATAAATGGGGGAGATGAATAACTTATAGGATGGGATGAGTCGAAAGGAGCGCGAAGCTGGAGTATAGCCCTAAAAGTAATGTACCTAAGGGGAATGAAGGAGTAATAGGATCTAAACGCAGGGCGTAGGAGGGGGAATACCACTGGTATGTAAGTTGCATTGACAGTATGTTACCGAGACATAGGACTTGAAAGAAGAAAGTAGGGAACACGCATAATATGAGAAAGCTGAGGTGCAAATGTTACCAAGAACAAGGGGATGGGCACTAGGGCTGAGTTAGTTAAAGGGAAAGTATAAATGAATGTTATTATATTTGGGGGGGGTCCCTCACCAGACCCCCCCAAACAAGAAAAAAAGAGCAACTGTGTGTTCACGGAGTTCTCTTATGTTTTCGTTGATTTTAAGTAAATCCTTGACCCCGGGGGGGGGGTTATAGGGGGGGGGTTTGAAAGATTTTAGAGTTTTTAAAATCCATAATATATTTGAGTGCTGATGATGTGTGAGGCTCAAGTTGGGGGTTAATTTACAGGGGACTGAAAAGAATTTGAGTTTTGTTACGGGATATTTAGGTTTAGGGTTTATGGTGATATCTTGTTTGGTCTTTGGGTGGAAGAGGGGTAGTATAGGGGGGGTCTAAACGGGAGCCCGTTTAGCCATTTAGTAGACAAAAGCAGGTTGAAGCTCATGAGTATAGGGGGGATAGGGGGCTACGATGGGAGATTGTAGTTATGAGTAATGCCCCACCCACCCTCAGAAAGGTGGGGGGGGTAGTATAAGGGGAGTCTAAACGGTGGGCCCCGTTTAGCCATTTAGCGATCAAAGCAGTGTTGAAGTACATGATATGAGGGTAATAAAGGGTTATGACAGGATTTTATGGTTATGGGTAATGCCCCAACCATCCTTGAAAAGGTGGGGGGTAGTATAGGCGGAATCTAAACGGGTGAGCCCGTTTAGGTCATTTAAGCAGGCTAGATAAAATTGGGAACATAAAATGTAAAATGGTAAGAGGTAAAGGTAAGATTTTATAGACTAGGGTGGTGCCTCGGCCCTGTGGAAGGGGCGGGGTAGTATAGGGGGGGTCTAAACGGGAGCCCGTTTAGCCATTTAGTGGTCAGGATAGGCCAAGGTGTATAATTATGGGGGCGATAAAGGGTTATGGGGGGATATTACAGTTATGGGTAAAAACCCCACCCACCCTCAAAAAGGTGGGTGGGGTAATATAGGCGGAATCTAAACGGGTGAGCCCGTTTAGGTCATTTAAGTAAGCTAAATAGAATTGGGAACATAAAATGTAAAATGGTAAGAGGTAAAGGTAAGATTTTATAGACTAGGGTGGTGCCTCGGCCCTGTGGAAGGGGCGGGGTAGTATAGGGGGGGTCTAAACGGGAGCCCGTTTAGCCATTTAGTGGTCAGGATAGGCCAAGGTGTATAATTATGGGGGCGATAAAGGGTTATGGGGGGATATTACAGTTATGGGTAAAAACCCCACCCACCCTCAAAAAGGTGGGTGGGGTAATATAGGTAGCGAGCAGAGAATAGTTTATAAGAATTTTAATTTTGGGAATTAAAGGTAAGGAAGTATTCCTTTTCTCTGAGCTTCCTTTTAGAGATGAGATCTCATTATTGATTTACAAAATCAATGTTTTGTTTGAAACTATAAAAGGTTAATGTTCTAAATGAAGGGTTAGAAAGGGGGGTAACGTGAGTTTAGGTACTTGTTTTCTTTGTAGCTGACTAAGGGGAATAGGAAGAGGAAAATGAAAAAGTAAAGGAATGAAGTTACTTGAGATATAGTGGTATATGGGGGTTCTAGGGGCATGGCTCCTAGTCAAGAAAGTAAGATAAAATTAGAAATTATTAGTCAGAAAGTGAATTGTATGAAAGGTTGGAATGTTAATGATCGTAAGTTGGATTTGATTAAAAATGGTATAAAAAGAAGAACAGATAGTGATATGATAAGAGCAAAAACTCCTATTAGTTTATTGGGAATTGCTCGAAGGATGGCATAAGCAAATAAGAAATATCATTCCGGTTTGATATGGGGGGGAGTAACTAATGAGTTGGCTTGGGTAAAGTTATCCGGGTCTGTGGTAAGATAAGGGAAGAGGGTGGAGCCTAATAAGATTAAGGAGAGGACAATTATAAATCCTAGAATATCTTTAAAAGAGAAGTACGGATGAAAGGGTACTTTATCAAGATTTGGGTTTAGTCCTATAGGGTTGCTTGAGCCCGTTTCATGTAAGAAGAGTAAATGAGTTAGTGATACTGCAATTATTAAAAAAGGGACAAGAAAATGGAGGACTAGTAATCGTTTAAGTGTCGGGTCTCCCACAGAGAACCCCCCCCAAACTGTTTCTACTATGCGGGTTCCCATTATAGGGACTGCAGAAAGAAGATTAGTGATTACTGTGGCAGCTCAGAATGATATTTGACCTCAAGGAAGAACGTAGCCAAAGAATGCGGTTACTATGGCGCAGATGAATAAGATAACCCCTGAGTATCAGGTTTTGATATTTTTGTAAGAGCCGTAGTAGATTCCTCGTCCAATATGAATAAATATACAAGAAAAGAATAATGATGCTCCGGTGATGTGAATGTTTCGGATAAATCACCCATGGTTTACGTCCCGAACAATGTGGATGACTGAGGAGAAGGCTATGTGAATAGAGGGCGAAAAGTGTATGGTAAGAATAAGTCCAGTAACGATTTGAAAAAATAGGCAAAGTCCTAAAATGGAGCCAAAGTTTCATAAATAGGAGATGTTAGAGGGGGAAGGTAGGTCAACTAAAGCAGAGTTGATAATTTTAATAAAGGGATCTGTTTTTCGGAAAATTTTGGTCATGTTCTTGTAGTTGAAGTACAATAGCGGTTTTTCATATCGTTGGTCTCAAGTTGTTGAGTAAGAATAATGAAAAATATAATAATTTTAGAAATATTATTTCTTATTGGAATAGTTATTTTAGTCGTGGATATTTCTCCCTATTTTGGGGCGCTTGGGTTAATTATTGTTTCTTTGGTTGGGTGTTTAATTATTTTGGTGAAAGGAAACTCATTTTTGTCGCTTTCACTTTTATTAATTTATTTAGGGGGTATGATAGTTGTTTTTAGTTATTGTACCGCATTAGTCTTAGATTTGTACCCTACTGTTATTGTGAAAGAGGTTCTTATAAAGATAGCTTTAGGTGTTTTGGTAGTTGTATTTTTGGGGTCTAGTGGTTATTTGAAAGCAGATAATGGAATTCTGAATATGCTGGGAGAGGGGGGTGTGGATAATGGTTTTCTTGGAGCAGGTGTTTTATATGGGGAAAGTTGGTTACTTATTGTTTTTGGAGGCCTTGGGTTGTTTTTAGCTTTATTAGTGATTTTAGAGATTATTAAGAGTGCGGAGCGCGGAGCTTATCGGATCATTAGAAGTATAGGGTGGAGGTTAAGAGGGAGGAGAGAATAGTAATAACAAAGATTGTGATATAATTATTAATTGTTCCTTGGGATAGTTTATTGAAAAGGGATGATGAGGAGGAAAGGTTATGTGAGATGGATTTTGGGCCTAAGGTTTCGTATCATAGAATATCCAGGAGGGACGAAGAAATTTTTTTAGGGAAAAAAAGGAAATAGTATGAAAATAGGCGGTGAAAGACGGTAGGGAAGTAGCCTGACATAGAGAGGAAAAATAAGGGAGGCATGTGTGAAAATTTGTGATTGTTCATAAAATAAAGTGTTAATGAAGAAACAAGGATTAGTATAATTGTTGGTAAAATTTTGCTGTTAAAGGGGATTGAAAAGTTAGGTTGTTTTTCTGGTAAGAAAAATATGGAGATGATGAAGCCAAAAATAATACTCCCTAAAGTAAGACGAATTAGAGGATTGAATAAGTTTTTATTTTTTTTAAGAAAGATAAGGGTACTAATGTTGGGGGCTATAGTTATAGAAAAGAGAATTAAGCGAGTGCTGTAAATTGAAGTTAGGGCGGTTGCTAATATTGTTGATAAGAGGGCTCAGGCGTTGACATAGGATATGTTTAGGGTTTCTAAAATAATATCTTTTGAATAGAAGCCGGATATGTAAGGTATACCTATTAGGGCTAGGGAAGAGATTAGGGTGCAAGATGATGTGAACGGTAGAATTAGGTGTAGTGAACCTATTTTTCGAATATCTTGTTCATTATTGATTGTGTGGATGATAGATGCTGAGCACAAGAACAAGAGAGCTTTAAAAAAGGCATGTGTGGATATGTGAAGGAATGCTAGTTGGGGTTGATTGATACCAATAGTAACTGTTATTAACCCTAGTTGGCTGGTGGTTGAAAATGCGATGATTTTTTTAATATCTGTTTGTGAGGAAGCACATAATGCGGCAAAAAGGGTTGTTATAGCCCCTAAGCATAAAATAATTGAGATAATTATTTGTGAATTTTTGATTATTGGGTAGAATCGGATTAGTAAAAATACCCCACTCACTACTATAGTACTTGAGTGGAGTAGTGCTGAGACAGGGGTAGGCCCCTCTATTGCAGATAGGAGTCACGGGTGAAGTATAAATTGGGCCGATTTCCCTGTTGCGGCTAGCACGATCCCTAATAGAGGTAATCACAAGTCTATTGAATTATTTTGTAGAATGAAAATTTGTTTTATATTTCATGAGTTGGCAAATAGGGCTGATCAGATTATAAAAATGATCAGTCCGGTGTCACCAATGCGATTATAAATAATGGCTTGTATAGCGGCTGAGTTAGCTTCAAGGCGGTTGTGTCATCAGTTAATAAGTAAGAATGATATGATTCCTATACCTTCTCAGCCTAGGATAAGTTGAAGGAGATTATTGGCTGAAAGGAAGCAGAGTATAGAGATTAAAAATATAGTGAGGTATTTAAAGAATAAGGTGTTATTGTGTTCATGTATGTACCAAAGAGAGAATTGTATGATCGATCAGGTGATATAAAGTGCGATAGAGAAGAATGTTAAGCAGTATATATCTGCCTCAAATCCTAAGAGAAGATTGAAGGAGATTATATTGAAAGTTGATGTGAAGGAAGAGCTTGAGTCTATTTGTTGATCAATATAAATGATTAGTGGGAGAAGACTAATAATAAACGCATTTCGTATGTATTTGGTGATTTGGTTATTATCAGAATTTTGTTTAAATGAAAGTGTTAGTGATAGAATAGTGGTGATTAAGCAGAAATTGGTTATTAAGGAGATGATATTATAAGCTATAGTTTCTATCTGGATTTGCCCCAGAAAATGTTGACACCTAAAATCATTGGATAGCTATTTCCTTTAGAAACGTAAAGATGCTGAGGGCTTAGTCTCAGAAACAAGAATTAGCAATTCCTGAAGTATCATCTCTGGTTAATGAAGTTAGTACTTATTTTCAGGATCACATTCTGATATTCTTGTTGAATTACATTAACAGAAGATACTGATAATTATATTGGGATAAGCTATAATTGCAATTATAGGAAAGAGGTGAAGGAAGAGGGTTAAGTGCTCACGGGTTGAAAAGGGGGAGAGGATTTTTGTTATTTTTGAAAGTTTTCCCTGTGCTAGTATAAATATTGATATGGAGTATGTTGTTGTAATTACTATTGTTAGTGCTAAGAAAGGGAAAGTTAAAGGGCATCATATAAAAAGGGAGGATATAATAGTGATTTCAGAGATAAAGTTAATAGAGGGGGGTATGGCTAAATTGGTTAGAATAATAAATAGTCATCATAGGCTAGTAAGGGGGAGGAGTATTTGTGTATGACGTAAGAGAATAATAGTACGTGTGTTAGTTTTTTCGTAGTTTGAGTTTGCTAAAAAAAACAATGCTGAAGATGATAATCCGTGAGCAATCATTATAATAAAAGCACCAGATATTCCTCATAGGGATAGGGTTATAATGCTGGCTGTTATCAGCCCTATGTGACTGACAGATGAGTAAGCAATTAAAGCTTTTAGGTCTGTTTGGCGAAGGCAAATGAAACTGGCTATGATTGCACCTCAAAGAGCGACGGAAATTAAAATCAGCGATAGTTTAGGTGAGTGGAGGAAAGGTATAAGAGATAGTCGGATTATTCCGTAACCTCCTAGTTTAAGTATCAAGGCTGCTAGTGTTATTGAGCCTGCAATTGTAGCCTCTACATGAGCTTTAGGTAGTCATAGATGGAAGCCGTAAAGGGGGGTTTTAATAAGTAGGGCAGAAAAGCATCCTAACCATAAAATGGGACTATGGTATATCTCTGAGGACTCTATTATAAGAATAGGGATATACAGGGTGGATAAAGTATTTGAGAGGAATAATAGTGACGCTAGAAGAGGTAATGAACCGATAAGAGTGTAGAATAGGAGGTAAATGCCTGCGTTAATACGTTCCTTTTGGTTTCCTCATCGGAAAATAATTAGTAGGATAGGAATAAGTGATGACTCAAAGAGGATATAGAAGTTTATCAGGTTTGTGGATAGGAATGTCAGAATTAATAACGTTTGTATGATAATTAGAATAGCGATATATAGAAGTTGGTATGAAAGGGGGCTTTTTTTTATGTGGTGTTGGCTGGCTAAGGCTATAAGGGGAAGTATTCAAAGAGATAGAAAGACCAAAGGAGTTGAAATTATATCATAGCCGAATAGTTTGTTTTGTAAGTGCATGAGGAAAGATGAATTAAAAGATAGTGGAGTAAAGATAAAAAATAGGAATGGTATTAAAAATGATGAAGAGACAAATGCTGTTCAGAAGAATTGTTTTTTGAAACTTAAGGGTATTGGAATGATGGCAATTAGGGAAAAAATTGTTTTTAGCATTTTAGGAGAGTTAATGACGATTTTAAGTCATTTTGGTGTGTTCGAGTTATAGTCACTAAAAGCACTAGAGATAGGCTTGCTTCACAGACTGAAAAGGTTAATATAATTAATGGCAGTGGGATGGTGGAGAGAGAGAGAGAGTAGGATGAAGAGATTGCTATGAGACAAAAGACTGATAAGGCTATACCTTCAAGACAGAGAAATAAAGAGAGAAGGTGGGTTTGATAGAAGGCTAATCCAGAGAGTGCAATTATAAAAGAAATAATGAATGTTGCAGGGTTAATTAGGGTAGTTGCAATTTATTGCAATCTTTTAAGTCGAAATTAAATGTTTTAAATAAACTAATTACCAGATTATTCAGTTCATTCTAAACCCCCTTTAAGCCATTCGTAAATTAAGCCTAAGGTTAAAATAACAACAAAGACAGAGGCTAGAGTAATAGAATTGAAATGAGATTGAGAATTTAATGCTCATGCTAGTGGGAAAAGAAGAATGATTTCTAAGTCAAATAGGATAAATAGAATAGCTACAAGAAAGAATTTTATTGAAAAAGGGAGTCGGGCAGATCCTGAGGGCTCAAATCCACATTCGTAGGGGGAGAGCTTTTCTTTATCTGGGGCGTTTATTGGTAGAAATTTAATGATGAGAAGTAAAAATAGTGTGATTAGGAAAGGGAGTACAATTATTTGTAGTGTAATTATGGGTCTGAGGTTTAGTAAGACTACTTTCCCCTGAGTGTAACAGGATTGAGTGATTGGAAGTCATAAGTATTAATTATACTAGGAAAGTAAGATCCTCATCAGTAAATGGAGATGAAAAGGAATAGTCATACAACATCTACAAAGTGTCAATATCAGGCAGCCGCCTCAAACCCGAAGTGATGGGATGAAGTGAAGTGAAATATAAGTTGACGTAAGAGGCAGACAGTGAGGAATAGAGTCCCAATAATTACATGTCCTCCGTGAAATCCCGTTGCTACAAAAAAGGTGGAACCATATGCATTGTCTGAGATATTAAATGTTGAGTTAAAGTATTCTATCCCTTGAAGTAAAGTAAAGTAAATTCCCAGAATAATAGTAATAGAAAGGCTAATGATTATGTCTTTATGGGATTTTTCTATAAGACTGTGATGGGCCCATGTAACTGAGACCCCGGATCCAAGGAGGATGGCAGTGTTTAATAGAGGGATTTCGAATGGGTCTAGAGGGATGACCCCTTTAGGAGGTCATATTATTCCTAAATCAGGGGAGGGAGAGAGGCTAGAGTGATAAAAAGTCCAGAAAAACCCAAAAAAGAAGCATACTTCTGATACGATGAAAAGGATTATTCCGTATCGTAAGCTTTTTTGGACTAATGAGGTATGGTGACCTTGGAAAGTCCCTTCTCGGGTAATATCCCGTCATCATTGATATATGGTTAGGAGTATAAGAATTATACTAAAGAAGATTAAAGCGTTGGAGTGTTTGTGGAATCATATTGCTAACCCTGAAGTTAATATGAAAGCAGAGGCTGCTCCAGTGAGAGGTCATGGGCTAGGGTTAACTATATGGAAGGCGTGTATTTGTTTGGTCATAGTTAAATTAGGTTTTCTTCTAGGTAAAGACTGATGAGTATCACAAATACATAGGCTTGAATAAAGGATACTGCTAGTTCTAAAATTAAGAGTAAAATGAATACTGAAAAGGTCAGAAAAAGTAAAGGTAAGGATTTGGTGAGATTAATAAGGGCTAAAGAAACTAAGTGAATAAGTAAATGGCCCGCTGTAATATTAGCTGTTAGTCGGACCCCTAAAGCTAAGGGGCGAATAATAATACTAATTGATTCAATAACAATTAGGAAGGGGGCCAGGGTTATGGGAGTTCCTTCTGGGAGTAAATGGGCTAGGGAGTGGGAAGGCTGAGAGGTAGCCCCCATAATAACTGTTCCTAGTCATAGAGGAATGGCTATGGCTATGTTTAAGGACAATTGAGAGGTTACAGTGAATGTGTAAGGGAGAAGTCCGGTAATGTTATTTAAGAAGATAAATATTAGTGTGGCTATAAGTAGAAGTGCTCAAGAATGACCAGACTTTTTGATAGGATTAAAAATTTCTTTAGTTATGGCTTTTAAAAATGTTGAAGCTAGTATTGAGGATTGGTTTTTAATCAGTAAGTTGTTATCCGAGATAAATATAGTTAAACTAATTAGGATTGCGATAAAAATTATTAAAGGGAAGCCTAGAAAATATGGACTTTCGAAAGTATTAAATAGTGATATTATCATGGTAGGATTCATGGATTAGGAGAAGATTTAAGTGTGGGGGGCAAGCTGGTTTTAAGTGTTAGGGGCAAAAAAAGGGACAGGGATAGTATTATAAGGGGAAAACATACTCATAGAGAGAGGGCCATTAATAGTCAAGGTGAGGGATTAAGTTGAGGCATATCATTAAGGGTTAATATCACCGATATTAGTTTAAAAGACTAACGCTTTGTCTTAGCTTCTTAATGATAACTTGATGATTCATGATTCAAAGGTTTTTAGGGGAATCACTTCTATAGCGATGGGTATAAAACTATGATTTGCCCCACAAATTTCTGAACATTGCCCATAAAATAGGCCTGGTAATGAAGAAGAGAAAGTTACTTGGTTTAGTCGACCTGGGACAGCATCTACTTTAATACCCATGGAGGGTAGAGTTCATGCATGGAGAACATCTTCTGATGTGATAAGTATTCGAACTTTGGAGTCTATAGGGACAGAAATTCGATTATCTACTTCTAAGAGTCGAAAGTCCCCGTTTTGTAGACCAGTCGTTGGTAATATGTAGGATTCGATTTCTGAATCTTTGGAGAGGTCAGAAAATTCATAAGTTCAATATCATTGATGTCCAACAGTTTTAATTGTAATATCCGGAGAAGCAATTTCATCTATAAGATAGAGGATTTGAATAGAGGGGAGGGCTAATATAATAAGAATAAATGCAGGAATAACAGTTCATACCATTTCAATTTCTTGAGAGTCTAAAATGTTTTTGTTAGTCAGCTTAGACAATGAAGTTATTATTAGGATATATAAGATTAGGGCACTGATAAAAAATAGAATAGTTAATGAGTGATCATGGAATTTTACTAGTTCTTGTATAAGGGGAGATGTTGCATCTTGGAAATTAAATTGTAGATGATTAGCCATTATTAATAGCACAAGAATTTTTGTAAAATTGTTTTGACAAAACAATATGATTTTTTCATCAACTATTAAGTAAAAAAGTGACAGAGTGGTTATGTGGCTAGCTTGAAACTAGTAGATGAAGGTTCAATTCCTTTCTTTTTTAATAATTTTAAGGTATGACGGGTTTTCAAATGTGTGGAAAGTTGGAGGGGTCCCGTAAATTCATTCTGGGTTATACAGAGGCAGGCTTAAGGGGTTTGGTACTCGCTTTGAAGAAAAAGCTTCTCAGATAATAAATATTAAGATAATTGTTCCCACAAATGAAATTATAGAACCAATAGAAGATAAAACATTTCATGTTGAGTAAGCATCTGGGTAGTCAGAGTATCGACGGGGCATTCCTGCTAATCCTAAGAAGTGTTGCGGAAAGAAAGTTAAATTTACTCCTGTAAATATAATTCAGAAGTGAATTTTAGCTCAGGTTTTGTTGATCGAATATCCGGAGAAGAGAGGAAATCAGTGTATCAGTCCTGCTATAATAGCGAAAACTGCTCCTATAGAAAGGACATAATGGAAGTGAGCAACTACGTAGTATGTGTCATGAAGGACTACGTCAAGAGAGGAGTTAGAGAGAACAATTCCTGTCAATCCTCCCACAGTAAAGAGAAAAATAAAGCCTAAAGCTCATAATATAGGAGGTTCTCATTTAATATCTCCTCCATGAATGGTAGCTAGTCAGCTAAAGACTTTTACACCTGTAGGAATAGCAATAATTATTGTGGCTGAAGTAAAATAAGCTCGAGTGTCTACGTCTATTCCTACCGTAAATATGTGGTGGGCTCATACGATGAACCCTAAAAATCCAATGGCTATTATAGCTCATGCTATACCTATATACCCGAAAGGTTCTTTTTTCCCAGAGTAAAAGGTTACTACGTGGGAGATGATACCAAATCCCGGTAAAATTAGGATATAGACTTCAGGATGGCCGAAGAATCAAAATAAATGTTGATAGAGGATGGGATCTCCTCCACCAGAGGGATCAAAGAAAGTGGTGTTGAGATTACGGTCTGTAAGAAGTATAGTGATAGCTGCGGCTAAAACAGGCAGGGATAAGAGAAGAAGGATTGCGGTGATTAGGATTGATCATACAAATAATGGAATATGATATATTTCTATAGACCGTGTTTTTATGTTAATAATTGTTGTGATAAAGTTGATTGCCCCTAAGATTGAGGAGACTCCTGCTAGATGAAGAGAGAAAATAGCTAGGTCTACGGAAGGGCCTATGTGAGAAATGTGATTAGAGAGAGGGGGATAAACTGTTCATCCAGTTCCTGCTCCAGAACTTACTAGTGAGGAGGAAAGTAATAGTATAAGTGATGGGGGTAGAAGTCAGAAGCTTATATTGTTTATTCGCGGGAATGCCATATCAGGAGCACCAATTATTATTGGGACTAATCAGTTTCCAAAACCTCCGATTATGACAGGTATCACTATAAAAAAGATTATTACAAATGCGTGGGCTGTAATAATTGTGTTATAGAGTTGGTCATTATTGATTAAGGATCCTGGTTGGCTTAATTCTGTTCGGATAATCACACTAAGAGCTGTGCCAATTATTCCGGCTCAGGCTCCGAAAATAAGGTAAAGGGTACCAATGTCTTTATGATTGGTGGAGAAAAATCATCGGGAAAGATACATAGTAATAAACAGGAAAGCTAAAGTTATAGCGGTAAACTGTAAATTTATTTGTAGAGAATGTCTCTTCTTGTTATATTAGTCTTATGGTGAAATTGTTCATATTAGGTTGCAGCCCTAAAGATACAGGATATTTGTTAAGACTTTGGATAAAAGCTTTATGGAAGCGTTTAACTGTTAATTAAAAGATATAAGATACCTTATTTATTCAGATAAGACTTTAGCTTATCTAAAGTGTTTGATTTGCAATCAAAAGATGTAAGTAATTACAAGTTTTCAAAGATTAGAGTGGCACTCCATTGAAGATTTTGAAGATCTTTAGTTTAGTTAACTTAAATCCTTATCATGAGATTTGAAATAATGAAATTATAAATGGTGAAAGAGGCAAAAGAAGAATTGAGAATAGAAATATAAGGTTAAAAAGGAGGTTAGAGTAGTGAGGGGATTTTCATGTTCCTTTAATTTGGAGATTTGTTGGTGCTAGTAGAAGGGCTGTTACAAATGAAAGTCGTAAGTAGAAAAATAGGCTGATTAATGACCCCCCTATCAGTAGGATAGTTATCAGGATTAGGGAATTAGAGATTAAAACATTGGAGATAGAGAGTTTTAGGAAAAAACCAGTGAAAGGGGGTAGTCCTCCTAATGAAAGGAGGATAAGGATACATTTTGTATGAGACCAGCTGGTTTTTGATCAGGAGAGTATAAGATCAGAAATTTTAGTGGAGTTTAATTCAATCAGGATGGTAAAAATAGAAAAGTTGATAATTAAGTAGACTACAGTTGTTACTCAACTTAAGGTAGTTGAGACAGCTATTACACCCACAATTCAGCCTATATGAGAGATAGAAGAATAAGCCAAAAGTTTTCGTAGTTGTGTTTGATTTAGCCCCCCTAATCCCCCAATTAAGACTGATATTACAGAGATCGAAATTAAAATATATATATTATTAAGATTAGAGGAGACTTGAATAAGGAGAGTTAAAGGGGCCAGTTTTTGTCATGTTGTAATAATCAGTCCTATATGAAGACTAACTCCCTGCAACACTTCTGGGAGTCAGAAGTGTAAGGGGGCCAGCCCAAGTTTTAGGAGAAGGGCCAGGATAATTAATGTAATTGCTAGATTATCTGACATGAATGAAATAACTCATTGTCCAGAGGAAAAATAGTTTCATGAAGAAGCCAGAATAATTGTTGATGAGGCTACGGCTTGGGAAATAAAATATTTTATGGAAGATTCTAAAGATCGTTGGGATAAGGGGTAGAGCATTATAGGGATAATAGCTATTATGTTAATTTCTAACCCCAATCATGCAAAAAATCAACTAGAGCTGAATATTGTGGTTATGGTACCCAGAAAAATCCCCAAGATTAGGATTGGTGTTATCATAGGATTCAAGTAGTAAGGGAAAGGTATTACTTACATTTTTGGGGTATGAACCCAAGAGCTTAGTTTAGCTTACATTACTAGGATAAAAGATATTGTAAAGGTTGCATTAGGGGCTTTGATCTCCTCCGTGAAAGTTCAATTCTTTCTCTTTTAAAAGGAAATAAGTGGGAGTGTGCACTTTGTTTTACTCTATCAAAGTAATCCTTAAATCAGGCATATTTCCTAAATTGCAGAGGGGGAGACCCCAAAAAAGAGAGATATAGAGAATTGGAAGATTAATAAAGAGAGTGTGATAGGCAAAAAGTTTTTTCATATTAAGTGTATGAGTTGGTCATAACGGAATCGGGGGTATGATGCACGAACTCATAAAAATAAAAAGATCAGAAATATAGTTTTTATTGTTATAGAAGTGGAAAAATATAATGAAGATAAATTGGAGGACCCTATAAATAGGATTACTGTTAATGAATTTATAAATAAAATGTTAGCGTATTCGGCTAAAAAGAATAAAGCAAATAGGCCTCCAGAAAATTCCACATTAAATCCGGAAACTAATTCTGATTCTCCCTCTGTTAAGTCAAAAGGGGAACGGTTAGTCTCTGCTAGTGTTGAGATAAATCATATTAGGAAAATGGGTCATATTGGGAAAAGTAATCAGATTTTGTTTTGTAAATCGATGAATAGTTTAAGGTCAAATCCCCCAGATAAAATGGTGAGTGCAACAATTATTAAGCCTAAGGTTACTTCATAGGAGATCGTCTGAGCGACTGCTCGTAGGGCCCCCATTAAGGCATATTTGGAGTTTGATGCCCAGCCAGATGTTAAGAGAGAGTAAACTGAAAGACTTGAAATGGCTAAGATAAATATCAACCCAAGATTTATATCTGAGAGGGCTAGAGGTAGAGGCAGGGAAATCCATAGAATTAAAGCAAGTGAAATTGCTAAGGCGGGGGCCAAAATGAATAAGAAAATTGAAGCGTAAGATGGTTGTAAAGGCTCTTTAATAAAGAGCTTGATCCCATCAGCGAATGGCTGAAGAAGCCCGAAAGGGCCCCCAATATTAGGGCCTTTAGGGAGTTGTATATATCCTAGGACTTTTCGTTCAATTAAAGTTAAAAAAGCTACAGCGATTAAAATTATTACAAAAGTGAGTAAAGAGCTAATGATTTGGGAGATCATGATATTAAAAATGAGATTTGAACTCATGATAATAGAATTTAAATCTATGGCATTAGGCCAGCTATGCTATTTTAATAAGTTATTTTCTTTTGAAAATGTAAATGTTTTAAATTAATTTAAATAGCGTTAATTTTTAATAGGCTATATTTTATTTTTCCTTTCGTACTAAATAAAATTAGTTTATAGATAGAAGCTGACCTGGATTACTCCGGTCTGAACTCAGATCATGTAAGATATTACTCGTTGAACAAACGAACCATTAGTAGCTTTTGCACCACTTGGATATCTTAATCCAACATCGAGGTCGTAAGCTTCTTTGTCGATGGGGACTTTAAAAAGAAATAGCGCTGTTATCCCTAAAGTAACTTGTTCATTGATCAGTTTTCTGGGTCATTTTTATAAGTTTCTTACTTAATTGAGATGTAACTCTGATATTATGCAAGTTATTAGTTAAATTATTGATGATTCTTTAATATCAATGGTTGCCCCAACCAAATTTTAGGAATTAAAACTTTTCTTTAGTTGTTGTTTAAGCTAGGTAATCTAATATTTGAAGCTTTTAGGGTCTTTTCGTCTTATAGGTTTATCTCTGCCTTTGGACAGAGAGGTTAATTTCATTGATAGGAAATAGGAGACAGTTCGGCTTTCGTTAATCCATTCATTCTAGTCTAAAATTAATAGACAATTGATTATGCTACGTTATCATCAAAGATGGCCGTTGAAAAAATCACTGGGCAGGTAGGACTTATTATATTTTTATAACAATAAGCGATGTTTTTGGTAAACAGGCGAAGCCATAGTTTGCCGAGTTCCTTCTAATTCTTTTTATCTTTCTTAAAAATATTCCTGTGTTGGGTTAACGATGTTTTGAAAGGTGTATTTCTTGAGTAAGTACTTTAAGCCTTTTATTCTGTTAAATTAAGAATCGTTGGGTACCGACGAGGGTTCGTTTCGGTTTACACTAATATTAAAAAGAGGAGAACAAGCTCCTTATTACTAATTTTAACATTTTATCTATTATAAGGGTATAATATTACTTGATATAATTGAGAGGGGTCATTAAAAAGTTATAATTTTTACAGTGAGTGAGTATGGGCTGTAACGCTTTCTATAGTGGCTGCTTTTAGGCCAATTTTTACTCTACAAAGTGGTAAATTTCTCCTTCTCCTAAGGTTGTTTCCTTAAGTCATAAAGGCTGTTCCTTTTATGACTGACTCTTTACACAAAATTAATTATTATTCAATAAGTGATAATGATATAAAAGCGGAATTAGATTTTTCTTTCAAGTAACCAGATATTATTAAATTCGATAGGCATTTCACCCCTACTCGAGAATTTTCTTATTCTATTGCTACAGAAATAAGTTGATTCTTAAATTATTCTTGAGTAGCTCATTTAATTTCGGGGATCAGAAAGTTCCAATAGTCTGTTTTGGGTAGTTAAACTATGATGCAAGAGGTAAGAGGATTGATCTCTACTATTTTATGCTTTAATTTTCATATTTTTTCAACTTTCCCTCAAGGTACTTTGTCTATAGCTTTAGGCTTGCTTTTCTAAAAAATACTAAGCTTAAAAAAAGGTTAAAATAATTAGGTAAATGGGAGGGGGAAATAAAGCTAAGATTAAGGCTCAAAATGGCTTGTTTTGCGCAAGTATATTCTCGGTGTAAAAGAGATGCTTTAGTTAAGCTACATTTCGGGGTCCAAGTGCACCTTCTGGTACACTTACCATGTTACGACTTATCCCTGAGTAACAGGGAGCGACGGGCGGTGTGTGCGTGTTCTATAGCACTGTTCAAAAAAACTGTCTGGTTTTTGTTTACTCCTAAATTCAATTTTGACTAATTTTTCATTTGTTTTATAGAAATAATAGAAATTATTAATGTAGTTCGTTTTAGCCATTTTATTGGTTACACCTAACCTGACGTTTTGGTTTGAACCATTTGGCCTGATCCCTCAGAAGGGCTGGCTTGCGACGGCGGTATATAAACTGATAAAAATGGTGAGGTGAATCGCGGATTATCGTTTGAAAAACGAACTCCTCTAGGCGGGTAGAACACCGTCAAGTCTTTTGAATTTTAAGCTTGGGCTCGTAGTATTCAGGTGGAAGAAATTCTTTGTTTACGGTTAGGCATAGTAGGGTATCTGATCCTAGTTTGAGCCCCAACTTTCGTAAAGTTATAAACTTAGTTATTAAAACTACTTTAGTTTGTTTTTTAAAATTTATGTATTTAACTATAATAAATTAGTTTAGTTTTAGATAAGAATAGTAATGAAATTTACTCTTTACACCGTTAAATATTAGATTTAAGCAACCGTATAGCCGCGTCTGCTGGCACGATTTTGGACACTTAAAAATTCTTTAATTGAGTCAGACTTTTGTCTATTGCTCAATATTAATTACTGCTGAATACCCTTGGGGGCGTGAAAGGATTTTAATTTAGGATATAATCTTATTTAGTCTCTATAATTTTAAAATATCAAGGAACTCACTGTAATGAGGAAATTTGCATGTATAAATTAAGAAGAATCTAATCTTAAGGGTAAGACTAACCCTTTATGTGTTTGAGATGAATATCTGTCTTGATATCTTCAATATCATGCTTTAAATTTAAGCTACATTACAC